GGCTTTTTACTAATGAATTGATATTCAAAATCATTCCATTGGGGATCCCTTACTCTATCAAAACATCGTATTTCTAAATTCTCATAGGGCCCTCCTGGAATTCCTTCCAGAGCCTGTTGAATAATTTTTATGGATTCTGTCATTTCACTGATTCGTACTAAATAACGAGCTAATGAATCTCCTTCTTTTTGCCATTGGACTTCCCAATCAAATTCATCATAACACTCATAATGATCAACTTTACGAAGATCCCATTGTATTCCGGAAGCTCGTAGCATTGGTCCTGATAAACCCCAATTTATTGCTTCCTCTCCGCCAATAATGCCTACTCCCTCAACCCGTTCTAAAAAAATGGGATTTCGCGTAATAAGTTTTTGATATTCAGCAACACCTGTTAAAAAATAATCGCAGAAATCCAAACATTTATCTATCCAGCCATGAGGTAGATCAGCAGCTACTCCTCCGATACGAAAATAATTATGCATCATTCTCATACCAGTAGCAGCTTCGAATAGATCATATACTAATTCTCTTTCTCTGAAAATATAGAAGAAAGGGGTCTGTGCACCAATATCTGCCATAAAAGGGCCAAGCCATAACAAATGAGAAGCTATACGACTCAACTCTAACATAATTACTCTGAGATAGCTGGCTCTTTTAGGTACTTGAATATTTCCTAACTGCTCTGGTCCATTTACTGTTATTGCTTCTGTGAACATAGTAGCTAAATAATCCCAACGTGTTACATAAGGCAGATATTGTATAATTGTTCGGTTTTCCGCAATTTTTTCCATTCCTCTGTGTAAATAACCCAATATTGGTTCACAGTCAATAACATCTTCACCATCTAGAGTAATGATGAGTCGAAGAACACCATGCATTGATGGGTGATGAGGACCCATATTTACTACCATGAGGTCTTTTCTTGTAGCTGGTACATTCATAGGTTTTTCCCCGATTCATTCTTCCATGAATTGCTGAAAACAAAAAAAATTAATTCATCAAAATTCAAGATAAGATCTAATAAATCAAATAATTAAAGTTCTTAAAATTAGTGAGTTTTTGGTTCCCGAATATCCAACCGACCAATTAATTCTTTATAACGTACTCTATTTTTCTTTGACAAATAAGCCAGTAGTCGTTGACGTTTTCCCAGAATTTTACGTAGACCTCTCTGAGATGAATAGTCTTTTCTGTGCAATTCCAAATGTGAAGTAAGTCGTCGTATCTTATTGGTGAAACTGAATACTTGAAATTCAACAGACCCCCTGCTTTCTTCTTTTTCTTCTTGCAAAAAAACTGAGATAAGTGAATTTTTTACCATAAAGGAAATCTTCTCCTCCTTTTTCTTTTCTTGTTTAAGAATATGAATTTTACCGATCAGTAATAATAAATAATAATAATGTCAGTCATTTTAATCTTAATCTGGTATACGGAATTTCATTATGGATATGGACTTCTAATTTGATCAAATAAAATTAATCCAGGATCAATTCAATTTTGAATTTGATTCGTATATAGATACAAAAAGATGTCCCTCACACAAAAAACATTTAGTTTAGACCTTTTTTTTTAGAAGATTCTGTTGATTTATTTATCGATCTAATTGATACGTCATTGAATTAGTATCATGTATAAGAATGTAAGACAACGCATGTGTGTATCTGTTTACTTTCATATACCAGATATGGTAAGGATATATAGGAAAAATGTACCATCATCAAATTTTTAATTGTGGATACATATGTATCCTTACCATACTGAACCGGCTGCCATTATTAGTATCAAACCAATAGCGATTTATACAAGCTAAATCTTCTAATCGATAATTGGGCCAAAGAAAGAACTTTAACTTAATTAATTTATTTTTATCTATATCAATATTTTTGCTTTCATCCACAAATTGACTACAGTTTTTTACGTTGTTACCATTGCAAAATACTTTATTTCTATCCAGCCCCTTCCTATTCCTGGAATTGAAACAAATTAGAATTCGAAATTCTCTACGACGTCTAGGCGATAAAATATTTTCAGGAACAAGCAAATCATAATGATTTTTGTATCGATTTTCAGTTATCTTTTGATGTCTTGCAATGGATTTGTCAAAATTATTCTTATAAACATATCTTTTTTCTTGGTATCTTTGATTAGTTTGATGCTTACTCTTATGAACTAATGAAATACTTATGGTTTGATACATAATAAATTGTCCATTATTTTTTACAGACAGACGAACCGGTTCGATAATCAATATCCCCTTTTTCATCAATTCTCTAAGAGTTAAATCCTTTTGAATCAACATTATATCCAGACTCATTTCGCCCCTTTGAATAGAAGATATAGCAATTTCTTTTGGATTTATCAGTCTAAGCAGGAGACAATATACCTTGATATTATTGATAATTCTTTGATTTAAAGAATCATCCCATATCAATTGAAAAAGCAAATACTTTTTTAGGAAGAAATCGAGTTCTGCTTCTGTATTGGTTTTGTATTGCTTTTTCTTTCTACGTTTTTTTATGTCTGATCCTGCATAATCTTCTTCAACATCTTTTTCTTGGTTTGAAAGAACTGATACACTATTCCCTTGTTTTTGTGCATTTGATCCAGGATCCACTTGGGTTGGAGGTTCTTTTTCTTTTTGCTTTCGATTCTCTAATTCAAGAGATTTTTGTTTATTCGATGATATAAAAAGATCCCCCTTTTTGTTTCGATTAATGTTTTTATTTTCACTAACATTTCCATTAAAATTTAAAAGAAGTAATTTGATCGTTATGACCCACGGTTTCATTTTATATGAATTATAAAGTATCACAAATTCTGGGAAGAACCAAAGTTCCAAATTCGATATGGCACGATTTAGTATTTCTTCATTCATTCCCATCCAATCAAATCTTTTTTTGTTGATTTCTTGATGAATCGTGAGATAAAAAAGACCTTTCTTATCAAATTTATCAATTATTTGATAACTACTAGTCTTATTCTTTTTATTATTGTTGGTATCGATCCATGTCTCAATATCTACCTTCTTTTTAAGACAAAAATGGAGAATTCCCCAATCAAAATATTTTCTATCCCGATTTTTATCCATATCCATAATATCATCTTTTCCTAGATAATTATTGATAAGGATACCTTCCAGCAATTTACGTTTATGTCTGTTGTAATTATAAGAAATCCCTTGGTTATTGTTTACTTGTAATGTTGATCCATAAATATATGAGTTATTCTTATCTTCATAATTAATAGATTTATATGATAAGAGATCATATCTATAGTGTTTTTTTAAATTTTCTTTTTTATTTGGTAATGAGTCTACTTCATAATCATTTTCGTAATGACTTAATTGGTCTTTTTCATATTCATATGAATCCCATTTGTTTAAATCTTTATTTTGAGCTATCCAAAGTTGATTAACTCTATTTCGCCATTTTTGGGGTACTAATCTATACCATCTAATCTTAGATAAATCATATTGATAATGACCCCTTAACCAATTTTTCCATTGATTCATTCCAGAATTATGAGGGTTCTTATTTTTTAATTCGGAATGAAATATTCCTTGTGTTACAAAATAATTCTTTAGTTCATTTTTAAGAAAAAGAGATGTTCTGTGATATTGAAAGACAGATCTTAACTTATACAAGTTACTAACTTGGGTTTGTGATAATTTGTAAAATACATAGGCTTGCGATAAGGAGGATAACTCACAAAGAGTCTGTGAACTCTTATTACTAATATTATAAAGTGACTTTATAAAGTGAATTGTACTTTTATTTGTTTTATCAATCCTTTTTTGATTTGCTTCACTATTGTAAATGTATTTATCAATTATTTTTTTTGTTGATTCAAGAAAAAGTTGTGCGTTGATCCTAGGAATATTAATCATACATAAGAGGATATACATGGATATCTTTTCAATGAAAATTTTTATAAAAAAATGCGATTTACGGATTAATCGAGTATTTCTTCTTTTTAAGATCTGAAAAATATTTTTTGGGGATTCTAATCTTTTAGCATCATGACTTTTTTTGTTAGGACTAATATTTATCTCTGGAGTTACAAATTCCTTTTTCTTGTCTTTTGTAATTTTTTCTATTTTATTTTTGATTAGGCTTGTTCTATCAGTCAGATCTTTCATTTTTTTTTCTGTCAGTGAATAATTTGTCCAAGCCATAGATTGAATTTCAATGGACGATTCATGAATCATATTATTACTGATTATTGAATCTTTTTCTTTTTTAGTTTCACTTGATTCATATACGTCTCTTAATACAAATAATAGAATTGGATTTATTTTTGAGAGTTCTCTTATTATTATTTTTATAAATAGAATGCTTTTGATAATCCATTTTTTTGTTTCTTTTGAGACTGTTAGAAACAAATTTGTTCTTTCTTTTAAAACTCTTAGAACTAGAAAACAATTTTTTTTCAACTTTATAATTTTTTTTCCGAGTTCTTTAAAAATAGCTTCAAAAAAGGAAGGTCTTTTTCGGGGAGAACCGAAAGGAAGTTCAGCTTCCATTCCCCAAACTGTTAAAAAGCAAAAATCATCTTTTTGCCTTTGACTTTTCTTTTTCATTGGATCCATATGAGGGGATTGTAGCTTAGATCTGTGCCAAGGTTTCAGACAAAAAGGAAATAGTATCTTTATCTGAATACCGTCTATTAACCAGTTTTTAGGAAATTCTGTTTCTGATAATTGAACACCATTATAGGTGCATTTAACATGCATTTCTCTCTTCCAATCCTTTAAATCCTCGGACCACTCGGGAAATTGAAATAATAACATACGACCAATATTTTTAGCTATTATTAATGACGGTAATATAATATATTTTCTAAGAATTGATTGGGTTACTAATACGGAACCCCTTATTACTTGAGCGAATATAATGGTATCCCAGGCTTCCGCTATTTCTATCCGTGCTTTCTCCTCTCTTTTGTCTTTCTCTCTTTTGTCCCCCTCTTTTTTCTCTCTTGTCTCCTCCTCCGCATAA